AAAACAAGTCATTTATGGATATTAGCAGTAGGTACGTGCAGATCTAGTATTGTCTGTTTTTCTCTCCACAAGGATCAAGATCAAATAAATGTTCATTCTTTTTCTCTCGAAGAAAGATATATCTCTGACCTATCAGTAACTAATGATCCAACGAGACATAAATTGTTTAGTTCGGATTCTTCTAGTAAAAAAAAGGAGGGGGCTCTTGATTATTCAAGACCTGATCGAAGCATATCCAATGGTCATCGGAATTTTAAATATCCTTCTATTCTCCACGAATATTCTTATTTTTTGGCGAAGAGGCGAAGAAATAGATTGATCATTCCATTACAATATGATCAAGGGCGCGAGAAAGAACTAATACCCCGTTTTGGTGTTTCGATTGAAATACCCATAAATGGTATTTTACGTAGAAATAGTATTCTTGCTTATTTCGACGATCCCCGATACCGAAGAAACAGTTCGGGGATTACTAAATATGGGACTGTAGAGGTTGATTCAATCGTCAAAAAAGAGGATTTGATTGAATATCGAGGAGCAAAAGAATTTAGTCCAAAATACCAAATGAAAGTAGATCGATTTTTTTTCATTCCCGAGGAAGTGCATGTCTTACCTGGATCTTCGTTGATAATGGTCCGGAACAATAGTATTATTGGAGTGGATACACCACTCACTTTAAATACAAGAAGTCGAGTAGGTGGATTGGTCCGAGTGGAGAGAAAAAAAAAAAGTATTGAACTCAAAATCTTTTCTGGGGATATCCATTTTCCTGGAGAGACAGATAAGATATCCAGGCACAGCGGCATCTTGATACCACCGGGAGCGGGAAAAAAAAATTCTAAGGAATCAACAAAATTAAAAAATTGGATCTATGTCCAACGGATCACACCTACTAAGAAAAAGTATTTTGTTTCGGTTCGATCCGTAGTCACATATGAAATAGCGGATGGGATCAATTTAGCAACATTTTTCCCCCAGGATCTTTTGCAGGAAGGGGGTAATGTCCAACTTAGAGTTGTTAATTATATCCTTTATGGAAATGGCAAGCCAATTCGAGGACTTTATCACACAAGCATTCAATTAGTTCGGACTTGCTTAGTATTGGATTGGAACCAAGAACAAAATGGTTCTATAGAGGGGGTTCGTGCTTCTTTTGTTGAAATAAGGACAAATGATCTAATTTGCAATTTCATAAGAATTGAGGTAGTCAATTCCCCTATTCCGTATACCGGAAAAAGAAATTGTACGGTGAGTTCAGGATTGATTAACCATAATAGATTAGATTACACCAATATTAATCCTTTTTATTCCAAGGCAAAGATTCAATCACTTACCAAACATAAAGGAACTTGTGGTACGTTGTTGAATCAAAATAAGGAATGCCAATCTTTGAAAATTTTGTTATCATCCAACTATTCTCGAATTGGTCCATTCAATGGTTTGAAATATAACAATGCGACAAAAGAATCAATTAAAGCGGATCCTATAATTCCAATTAGGAATTCGTTAGGCCCCTTAGGTATAGTAGTACTCAAGATTGCAAATTTTTATTCATCTTACCATTTAATAACTTATAATCAGATTTTGTTAAAGAAATATTTGTTACTTAACAAATTTAGTCAGACTTTCAAAGTACTTAAATATTTTTTAATAGACGAAAATAGGGGGATTTTGAATCCCGATCCGTGCAGTAACATCATTTTTAATCCATTCGATTTTAATTGGCGTTTTCCCCACCACGATTATTGTGATGAGACGTCCACAATTATTAGCCTTGGACAATTTTTTTGTGAAAATGTATGTCTATTCAAATACGTATCACAGAAAAAATCTGGTCAAGTTCTAATTGTTCATGTTGACTACTTAGTAATAAGATCAGCCAAGCCCTATTTGGCTACTCCAGGAGCAACGGTTCATGGTCATTATGGGGAAATCCTTCACAGGGGAGATACATTAGTTACATTTATATATGAAAAATCCAGATCTGGTGACATAACGCAAGGTCTTCCAAAAGTGGAACAAGTGTTAGAAGTGCGTTCGATTGATTCAATATCGATAAATCTCGAAAAGAGGGTTAAAGGTTGGAATGAACGTATATCAAGAATTCTTGGAATCCCTTGGGGATTCTTGATTAGCACGGAACTAACCATCGCCCAAAGCCGTATCTCTTTGGTTAATAAGATCCAAAGGGTTTATCGATCTCAGGGGGTACAGATACATAATAGACATATAGAGATTATTGTCCGTCAAGTAACATCAAAAGTGTTGGTTTCAGAAGATGGAATGTCTAATGTTTTTTCACCCGGAGAGCTAATCGGATTGTTGCGAGCGGAACGAGCAGGGCGTGTTTTGGACGAAGCGATCTGTTATCGAGCAATCTTATTGGGAATAACGCGGGCATCTCTTAATACTCAAAGTTTCATATCCGAAGCTAGTTTTCAAGAAACTGCTCGAGTTTTAGCAAAAGCTGCTCTACGAGGTCGTATTGATTGGTTGAAAGGCCTGAAAGAAAATGTTGTTCTAGGGGGAATTGTACCTGTTGGTACCGGATTCAAAAAATTAGTACATCATTCAAAGCAACACAAAAACATTCATTTGGAAATCAAAAAGAAGAATTTGTTTGAAGGAAAGATGAGAGATATCTTATTTCACCATAGAGAATTTTTGAGTTCTTGCGTCCCAAACAATTTCTATGAGACATCAGAACAACCATTGACACGATTTAAGGATTCCTAAAAGGAGATTCTTTTTTTATATTATAATTTTATTATCTGGTCCAATTTTTTTATTTGATTGATAATAAAGATCATAATGAATTAAAAGGAATTAATGGTTTGGATCGTGTATCAACGGTCAATCCTCGGTAGAAAGTTCCATCGGAACAATTATTTATTTCAGATACCTCGTCTCGTTGTTTAAAAAAAAAAAAAAAAACAACGAGCAAGTATGGGGAAAAATGACAAGAAGATATTGGAACATTAATTTGGAAGAAATGATGGAAGCAGGAGTTCATTTTGGTCATGGTACTAGGAAATGGAATCCTAGAATGGCACCTTTCATCTCCGCAAAACGTAAAGGTATTCATATTACAAATCTTACAAGAACTGCGCGTTTTTTATCAGAGGCCTGCGATTTAGTTTTTGATGCAGCAAGTAGAGGAAAACACTTTTTAATCGTTGGTACAAAAAATAAAGCAGCTGATTCAGTAGCATCCGCTGCAATAAAGGCTCGGTGCCATTATGTTAATAAAAAATGGCTTGGTGGTATGTTAACGAATTGGTCCACTACGGAAACGAGACTTCAAAAGTTCAGGGATTTAAGAGCCGAGCAAAGGATGGGGAAACTCAACCGTCTCCCCAAAAGGGATGCAGCAATGTTGAAGAGACAATTATCCACCTTGCAAACATATCTGGGTGGGATCAAATATATGACAGGGTTACCCGATATTGTAATTATCGTTGATCAGCAAGAAGAATATACGGCTCTTCGAGAATGTGTTATTTTGGGGATTCCAACGATTTGTTTAATCGATACAAATTGTGACCCAGATCTCGCAGATATTTCGATTCCAGCCAACGATGATGCTATCGCTTCAATCCGATTGATTCTTAACAAATTAGTATCCGCAATTTGTGAAGGTCGTTCTAGTTATATAAGAAATCATTGATTATGATTAATCAAAATTAATAATATAATAATAAGATAGATAAGTCAATTACTTCGGGAAACTTCATAGATTTTTTATTGGATTGATTGCTATTCCTGGATAAAAAAAAAAAAAGATACAAAATAAAAAAGTACTCGGATTGGGGATATTATGTGATTACTTAGTATCCTAAATATACGATTAATGATTAAAGTGGGTCAGTTAAGAAAGAGATGGGTGAATCAAAATAATTTTTTTTTAAGTTCAATTTCTGTCAGAGGACAATATGAATGTTATACCATGTTCCATTAACACATTTAAAGGGCTATATGATATATCGGGTGTAGAAGTAGGCCAACATTTATATTGGCAAATAGGAGGTTTACAAGTCCATGCCCAAGTACTTATCACTTCTTGGGTCGTAATTGCTATCTTATTAGGTTCAGTTACCATAGCTGTTCGGAATCCACAAACCATTCCGGCCGACGGTCAGAATTTCTTCGAATATATCCTTGAATTCATCCGGGACTTGAGTAAAACTCAGATTGGAGAAGAATATGGTCCTTGGGTTCCCTTTATTGGAACTATGTTCTTATTTATTTTTGTTTCTAACTGGTCAGGTGCTCTTTTACCTCGGAAAATAATACAGTTACCTCGTGGGGAGTTAGCTGCGCCCACGAATGATATAAATACTACTGTTGCTTTAGCTTTACCCACGTCAGTGGCATATTTTTATGCGGGTCTTACTAAAAAAGGTTTGAGTTATTTTGGGAAATACATTCAACCAACTCCAATACTTTTACCAATTAACATCCTAGAAGATTTCACAAAACCTTTATCGCTTAGTTTTCGACTTTTCGGAAATATATTGGCTGATGAATTAGTAGTTGTTGTTCTTGTTTCTTTAGTACCTTCAGTAGTTCCTATACCCGTCATGTTCCTTGGATTATTCACAAGCGGTATTCAAGCTCTTATTTTTGCAACTTTAGCCGCGGCTTATATAGGTGAATCCATGGAGGGTCATCATTGACTAGCTTTTAAAATTGTTTTTTTCTTTTTTTTTTTTCAACCTTATCCCAATTCATGTGGAGTTCAATTTAATATAATCGACTTGGCGAGAAATTAGAATAGATAAAACTTTTATTTTTATATATGGTATAGAGTCGTAGCGGGAAAGATGTACGATATTATTTAATTGTAATAAAATCTTAGGAAAAAAATCTAGATCTTTTTCCTAAGATTTTGGCTAATTTATATTATAGACTTCTCCAATTTATAAAATAAATTTATATTGTATTTATATTTTATTTGTATTTGTTATTTATTTATTTGTATTTGTTATTTATATTTGTTTTGTTTTTTGTTTAGTTAATTACAACAATTTTAAATTTGAATTGAATAAGAATTGTTATCTTTTTTAGATGTAAGACTAAATAAAAAGCTAGTTTAGCTTAGGAAAATGAAACTGGACATATGTAATAAATAGTTATAAGTCTGTCCAGCCCCCCATATGATTCAAAAAAAATTCTAGAATCATATTCAATATGCGGTTTACGTTATGGAAGAAACAAATGTATATGTGATATTAGAAATTCACTAGTTATAGTGAGGCTCTTTTATCTTATATATAATATAATATTTCTATTTCATTTCACAGCTCACTGCACTTAGATGGGATTCCAATAGAAAGTCCTTCTGCTTTGTCTGTGATTGGGGATTGAACAAATAAACAGATGAACTCTGAACTCAAGGATTTAGAAGAATGAAGAATTGAATGAAAAAATAAAGAAATGCAATGATTAGAATCATATGCATCTAGATTTACAAAAATTCAATCATGTATAAGAACTAAAAACGAGATTTCGAAGTATTTCTGTATTTCTATTTCTGATGATTAATTGGTTGATTGTATCATTAACCATTTCTTTTTTTTTTTTTGTGAGGAGCTTACCATGAATCCACTGATTTCTGCCGCTTCTGTTATTGCTGCTGGATTGGCCGTAGGGCTTGCTTCTATTGGACCTGGGGTTGGTCAAGGTACTGCTGCAGGTCAAGCTGTAGAAGGTATTGCAAGACAGCCAGAAGCAGAGGGTAAAATACGAGGTACTTTATTGCTAAGTTTGGCTTTTATGGAAGCTTTAACAATTTATGGACTGGTCGTGGCATTAGCACTTTTATTTGCGAATCCATTTGTTTAATTCTAGAAGAAAAGTACGTAATGTACTTTTTTTGACTTAGACTCGCCATTTGTTTTTTTTTTCAAATTATATCAACATTTCACTCTAACAATTACTTATTCGTTGAGAGAATACCTCCGGGAAGGACGGATTTTAGGATTAGTAATTAGCGGATCCTCTCGCTTTCTTCCTTCCCGTTTTTAGTTCTTAGTATAATGGAAACCCTTTTTTTAGGATGTGTTGCAACGCAACAAACGAGGTATTTTGTAATTGGCATAATACCCAGGACCGACCACAACCCAATAAAGTATCTTCTTGGAAACTGGAAACTTTAATTAGAAAATTAGAATAAAAAAAATCAAATTAAAATATAATTAAATAAATTAAATCAAATAAATTAATCTATTCCCAATAAAAAATCCCATAACATAAAAAAAGGAAATCAATAAAAAAGGGGAGGGTGAAGTGATCCAAAAAGAACTCTGTTCTTTGTTAGTCCTATCTATAAGAGGAGAGTATATGAAAAGTGTAACCGATTCTTTTGTTTCCTTGGGCCACTGGCCATCCGCCGGGGGTTTTGGGTTTAATACCGATATTTTAGCAACAAATCCAATAAATCTAAGTGTAGTACTTGGCGTATTGATTTATTTTGGAAAGGGAGTGTGTGCGAGTTGTATATTTCAAAAATAGGTTGGATCCGACCGGCTGCACTTTATTTTTTTATTATATTTTATTTATATTCTAATTTTAATATATTATATTATATAATATATTTTTTTTTTGATATATTTTATATTATATATTTTATATATTTTATTTTATATATTTTATATTATATATATTAATATTTTATTTTCATTTTTTATTTAATATTTTCATTTAATAATATATAATATAATTATATTATATTTATATTTTAATTTAATATTTTATTTAATATTTTAATAATATTTTAATAATATAATATAAAATATATAAAATAAAATATAATAAATATAAAATAATATAAATATATAAATAAATATAAATAAATATAATAAAATAAATATAATAATATTATATATTATATTATTATATATTATTATATATTATTATTATTATATATATTATTATTATATTTATTTTATTATATTTATTTATATTTATTTATATATTTATATTATTTTATATTTATTATTATTATTTATATAATTTATATTATAATATATATTATATAAAATATAAATATATAAAATATAAATTATAATATATAAATAAATTAGAATATATTATAAATTAATATATTATAAATTATAAAAAATAAATATAAATTATAAAAAATGTGCATGATCTCGACGAATTACTTCTGAATAAATTAAGTAATCATATGTAAGAACCATAGCATTTCGTAATTCATCGGTACATTGACTTTGATTCTCTATCAACCAATGATGTGGGACCATTAACATGGTTAAAGCTAAACTGTTTGAAGTCTAGGCACAACAAACATGGTACTCTTTCTACCACTATGTTAGTACTAAGATGGTAAAAAAAAAAAAAAAGCATAGTTGTCAATTTATCCGATATAGAACACTCATATCGATAAAATAATTGGAACCATTGCCTAAGGAAAAAGGCACCCCTTTTTTATTCAATGCTGAATAGACAACCTATGTATAGAATGAGAATTTTTGGATT